AACTAGTTAGTCAAAATAAGAATTCATTTTGACCAAACTGTCTAGTTTCCTTTGATTATTGCAGGGCATATCTCATTTCAAGATTTATCGACTGACTTGATCGGGATCCTATTTTCAGTCTACTTCATTTTTTTAGTTCAATTTTCTTTAATTGTTTTAGTTAGTATAACTCTAGATGTTACACTTAGACAAATTTTCTTGTTTTCGCCCAGGATTCTTCCTAAAGAAAGCAAATAGAATTATTATTTTGTGTTTAAGAATTTCGAATTTATTATTCTTTTGATTATTTTAATTTTCTTTATCAAAATGTGAGTTCGATATTTTGATTTTTTCATTTTTTAGGAATAGAGTCGGGGGGTTTTTTTCTTAGTAATTTAGAATAGAACAAGTATTCAAATGTACGAGAATGGGTAGGTATTTCCATCTCGGGATTTCGAATATCTTAATCTTAGTGTTGGTATATTCCGTTTATTAGATCTGGGTGGGGTTGTCTCTTGATTGAATACAGAAAAAGAAGACCACCCCCCCTTTTTGTTTTGGTGTTCTTCGCCGGGTATTGGTAAGGTATACCAAAGAAAAGGAGTATCACTGGCTTAACCCCTTGATTGTGGGCAGGAAAATTCATATTCATATGGAATTTCCCTCCGATGATTAATGACTAAGGTTTGGTTTGTTTGGAAAAAAATGGATTCGATCCCTTGAAATCCGTTTTTTGGCTTTTCTGTTCTGCTTTAAACGATTCTCGTGAGTGAGTTTTTAGGACAAATTTTGTTTCAATGAAACAACCGGTCAGTTACAAGCAACAAACAAGAATGAAGAAATCAAAATTATACAATTTTTTATTTCAAATGAAAATATGAATTTTATTCATTTTTTTATAGGGCTATACGGACTCGAACCGTAGACCTTCTCGGTAAAACAGACCAAACTTATTATTATCAAAATGATATGAACTGTTTCAAAGACCCAACATGCATTTTTTTTGCATTGGGCTCTTTCATTAACTGATAGAAATATCAGCCAATCCGCCATATTTTTTCTTGACAGAAAAATAAGATAAGGAGATGGCTCCATGTGCTCTGATTCATTATTTGGGATTCTAATTCAGGAGCACTCCCAAAGTGTTTCAAAGGTGAAGTTATTTTGACGTAGGTCTGCCTTTGGCCTCGAATTTGAAGTTAAATGAAGTCTCTATCGTTCGGCTTAAAAAATCCAATATGAAACTTCATACACCTTCAAGTTCATAGGACGAAAAGAGATTTTTTGAGGGCCTTATACTCATTATGCCTGGCATTGAATATACGGGTATTCACCTTATCAATATCTCAAGATGGGGCCTGTTTGGTACCTAAAAGGGCACTCAAATAGGACCGAACCTCTCGTCAGGCGATTGTTCTCTTAAAGTTATTATAGAGTAAGACGTAGATTTCTCAATAAGATCCATTTTTTGGATTGTATGGTGGATTCCCCTGAAAAAACATTGGCGCGCGTGTAAACGAGGTGCTCTACCAACTGAGCTATAGCCCTTAGTGCTTGTGATGCATATTTTATCATGTATATAATTTGTTGTCAAGATGAATATTCTATGATCCAACATCCTAAATTTTTGAATTTTTGAGTGGTATTGGTTCGATTATTATTGCTTATAAGGAATATGATATTTATAATCCATCGACGGGATGGGTTCCATTTGGTTCTTTTTGGGATGATAAATGACCTACTTAACTCAGTGGTTAGAGTATTGCTTTCATACGGCGGGAGTCATTGGTTCAAATCCAATAGTAGGTAGAACTTATTAGATACCATTGACTCCGGTATCTAATAAGTTTTTTGCCCCACCCTTTTCTCTTTTTATAGATTTTGTATTTTTATTTATTTCATTTTTTAATTGCGTTATATCAAAATTGGATTCTGCTTGATTGGATTCTGTCGAGTGAATGCAATCAAAATAGGGTTTAGAAACAGAAACTCTTTTGATTATTTGAACGAACCAACTAGTTATGAAATTGCACTGACAGCCTCGACTCTTGTCCTAGCTCGTCGGAGAGCTAGATTTGCCTCAATTATTTGTCTCTTTCCTTCAGCTTTTTTCAAACTAGCTTCTGCTATTTCAAGAGTTTCCTGAGCTTCTTGTGGATCAATATCACTACCCTTTTCCGCATCATTTACTAAAACAGTGATCTCATTATTGCCTATTCTAGCAAAACCGCCCATCAGAGCCATCGTTAACCATTGGTCCTTAAGGCGTATTCTCAAAATCCCTATATCTACAGCTGTAGCAATAGGAGCATGATTCGGTAATACGCCAATTTGACCACTATTTGTAGATAAAATGATTTCTTTCACTTCTGAATCCCAAACAATTCGATTAGGGGTCAGTACACAAAGATTTAAAGTCATTTCTTCAAATTGCTCTCCATTTCTAAGTTGATAGCCTTCGCGGTAGCTTCATCGATATTACCTACTAAATAAAAGGCCTGCTCAGGAAGAGCATCTAATT